GCAACGGAACCATCATAGTATTTTTTAACTCCTCCAAAAAGAAGGGTGGTAATTTGATTATTTACCAATATGAGTCTCATAGATCCTATTTGTCTCTTTCTGCGATGGAGGGTAAAGAGGATCCATTTTATTGTAGAGCCGTATGCAATACATAAAAAATGCCCGTACGGTTATTCTATTTTTTTTCTTAAGTATTTTTTTATCTTTATTTATTTTCTCTTCACTCCATGGTATAGATAGAAAAAAATTTATTATGTTATATCATCAGGGTAATGATTCATCAACCCGCTAGTGCTTTTTATGAAGCACAAACGGGAGAAGCTATCTTGGAAGCGGAAGAACTGCTAAAACTGCGTGAAACCATCACAAGGGTTTATGTACAAAGAACGGGCAAACCCCTATGGGTTGTATCCGAAGACATGGAAAGAGATGTTTTTATGTCAGCAACAGAAGCGCAAGCTTATGGAATTGTTGATCTTGTAGCAGTTGAATGAAAATAGAAAATAGGATGGATTTAGCGCAAATCGGCGATTTCTTTTTTTATCTTCTTGCCAAGTTCAATATTTTATTAATTTTATTAAATAGAAGTAATTCATAATCATCCGGTTAGGATCTATCTAAACCAGCTCATTATGTATATCATTCACCATGCCAACGATTAAACAACTTATTAGAAATACAAGACAGCCAATCAAAAATGTCACGAAATCCCCCGCTCTTCGGGGATGCCCTCAGCGTCGAGGAACATGTACTAGGGTGTATGTGCGACTCGTTCAGATCATGGACTGGGGCACAAAGAAATTTTTTTTTTCCAGTATTAATGATCAGTACCGATTAATAGGATAAAATGGAAGAACTCCATTCCATTCACTATCTAAAAATAATAAAATCTATCCTTCTATTGTGTATGAAATTTATGGTTTCCATTGGTGTAAATCCAATTACCTCAATTTAATTTACGATGAAAAAAAAAAAGGCCCCATTGGTATTAAATGGTTATCCATTAAGCGGGGACAAATCTTATTAAAAAAAAAAAAATAAAGATTTGACTTCCATTCTTGCAAGAACGGACTAAGAGGGCCAGCTACCGAGCTAACTTTCATAATTAAATACCGTTACTGTATAGGTAGATCTCCTTGTGAAAGACCTATTACTGGCTAATTTATGGGTCGAGCCAACGAGTGTGAACTGTACAAGTTACTAATAAGGTTAATTAAATAAATTATATAGGCTCCGGTGTATAGAGAAGACCTCACCGTTTACGAATTAACCATAGAAACGATGAAATCCACCATTTCTTTATCCATTTACTAGTTTTTTATTTATTATGTTTTTGATACCTAGTCGAATACAATTTATTTTTCGAGGTAAAAAAATTGTGGTCGGGAAGGTTATAGTAGCTAAAGCCATTGGAATTTTTATTTTATACATTGGAAAAATCCGTTTTGTTATTAATAGACTGAGGAAGGGGAATAGAAAAACTGAAAGAAAGTAAATCCATTAGTTATTCTATTCGTCAAAGTTTCATTTATTCAATGACCAGAATTAAACGGGGATATATAGCTCGGAGACGTCGAACAAAAATTCGTTTATTTGCCTCAAGCTTTCGAGGGGCGCATTCAAGACTTACTCGAACGATTACGCAACAGAAAATAAAAGCTTTAGTTTCGGCTCATCGGGATAGAGATAGACAAAAGATAACTTTTCGTCGTTTGTGGATCACTCGTATAAACGCAGTAATTCGCGAAAGGAGGGTATCCTATAGTTATAGTAAATTAATACATGATTTGTACAAGAGCCGAGTGCTTCTTAATCGCAAAATACTTGCGCAAATAGCTATATTAAATAAAAAAAGTCTTTATATGATTTCCAACGAGATCATAAAATAAGTCGATTCTAAGAAATCCACTGGAATCGAGTTCCCCGGAGAATGAACTCCGGGAGGATAGAGTAAAAATGACTATGAGAAAAAATTATTATGATTATGATATTATGATAAAGTAGTCAACATAAATAACCACGTTCAATAAAAATCAAGAAAAAAAGAGTTCTTTGCTTTCCCCGAGTTTTTCTTATTCTTATGACACGATACCAAAATCTGAATTTTCGGGTTTTTGAACAAAATGCGCTTTGGTTTAGATTAGAATTTGAATTCAATTGAAGAAAGAATAAGCTTATTTAATTCTAGTTCTAAGACCTGCAGTTCTAGCGGTCGACTCACTTTTTTCAAATTGTTTCTCATTATTAAGAAAAGGTAACAAAGATAAAATACGGGCTTGTTTTATAGCAATAGTAATTAATCGTTGTTGTTTCAAGGTCAATCTATTCACTCGTCTAGATAGTATTTTTCCTTGTTCACTAATAAATCGACTAATTAAACTCATGTTTCTATAATCAATTCGATCCCCCGATTGGATCGGGGGTAAACGTCTACGAAAAAATCGCTTGGATTTAAGAAAGGGTCGCTTGGATTTATCCATGGTTTGTTTAGTTTAGCTCT